TTTCCGATAGCTCAAAAGGTAGAGCATATGGCTGTTAACCATTTGGTTATAGGTTCGAGTCCTGTTCGGAAAGGGGATTTAGTGGGTAATTAACTCAATAGGTTAGAGTATTTCGTTTACATTGAAAAAGTTATTGGTTCAAGTCCATTATTACCTAAAATTCTAATGTGTTTGTAGCTTAATTTGGAAAAAGCAGTAAATTACGAATTTAAAGATTAAAAGTTCAAGTCTTTTCAAACACTTTAAATTAGTGAGTGTGTAGCTTAGTAGGAAAAGCAATAAACTTTTAATTTATGGATCTTAGGTTCGAGTCCTAATACACTCAATGTTTTTGTTGAATTCATATAATATTTATCATTTGTACATTAAAGAACTTCTTTACAGGTTTTTTTATATTATACTAAGCTTCAGTGTCTGTGTTTGTGTAGTCCTCTTCAATGTAGAGCTATTCTTTTTAATTGAAACCTACCCTTTCTTAAAACTAAATATAAAGAATTTTTTAGCTGTTAATGTTACGGATTTTGTAGATGTTATATGACTATTTAGTATTTTTATATCAGCCACATTTATATATCCTCTATGTGCTTATCATATATGTTGTTTTTTTAAAAATAGTTGGTATGTTTATCAAATATATTTATTCACAGAAGTACTTTTTAAAAGTTATATAGTTTATATATTGAGTTTATTCATATGTTATATTTATATCTTACCTTTAGTTTTCAATTTTTTATTCCAATGAGAGGTTAAGTCTTTAAAAAGTACTTTGAATATTAAAGTCGAATTGAGTATTCTTAGTTATACTCTATGAGTAACTTCATTTAAATATTACTTCTCTTTTATTATTTATGTATTATCATTAATTATAATTAAACTAAAAGTTTTAATAAGTTTTAAAAAAGTGTATTATTTTTTTAAAAACTACAAAAAGGAGCTTTTACTTTGTAGTTCATTTTTTATATTCTTAGTATCCCCTGCAGATATTTATTTACAATTTGTTTTATTATTATATATTTTTTTAGTAGAAGAATCTATTTTTATAATTATATGCTACCTATTTATAAACTTTTTAGTATAAAAAATGTCTACATTACAACAGTTGTTAAGAAAAAAAAGAAAAACCCCTTTGAAAAAAGGTAAGTCTATCTCTTTGCATAAATGCCCACAAAAAAAAGGTATTTGCCTTAAAGTTTATACTATGAACCCTAAAAAGCCAAATTCAGCAGAGCGGAAAATAGCTAAAGTTCAGTTAAGTAATGGGAAGTTTGTTATTGGATATATTCCTGGAGAAGGCCATAGTTTACAAGAACATTCATTGGTTTTAGTTCGTGGAGGAAGGGTCAAAGATTTACCAGGTGTTCGTTATCATTTTGTAAGAGGTAGTTACGATTTTATTGGTGTGTTTAAAAGGAACACATCACGTTCTAAATATGGTAAGAAAAAATAAGTAAAAGCTCCTATCGTTTAATTTAAGGTTAAGGCAGTGTTTTTTCGCGACATAAATGTGGGTTCAAATCCCACTAGGAGTAAAAAACGGGGTAGAGTAAATAGGTTAACTCGTTAGACTCATGATCTAAAATTATAGGTTCAAGTCCTATTCCCGTAACTATTTTAGAAGATAAATATAATGATTTTTAAAGATAAGAAAAAAGAAATTTTAAGGTCACGGAGTCGTAGGCTGAAGAAACGTTCTGAGAATTGTCTAAATTTAAAAAGAATAAATCTAAACGACTCTATGTATTATAACCGTTTACATTATTTCATGAAATTAGAAAAAATTTTACTAAATAAAAAAGTCGTGGTTTATTTTTTAAATACTGAAAAAGGTTCTATATTTAGTTTAAAAAACTGGTTTGCAACTTTCATGCAAAAAAGTTATTAATTAGGGTAGTTAGATAAGGTTTAAATTTAATACATAAATAATAAAAGAGTTTGATCCTGGCTCAGAATGAACGTTAATAGTTAACTTAACACATGCAAGTCTAACAAAATTATAATTATTATATATTTGTGGCGTACGGGTGAGTAATATGCAGGTATAAATCTCGAAAAGTTTGTTTGATACAAAATTAAGATTAATTTACTTTGAGAAAAGTCTGTAATAAGATTAAGTTGTTGGCAAGTTTAAAAGACTACCAAGCTACCGATCTTTAGTTGGTCTTTGAGGGTAATCAACCACATTGGAACTGGAAAACGGTCCAAACTTCAAATAGAAGGCAGCAGTGAGGAATATTGGGCAATGAGCGATAGCTTGACCCAGTTAAACTATTTGTGCGAAGAAGGTGTATAATCGTAAAACACACAAACTAAAAAAAATTATGATTTCATAGTATTAATCCCGGCTAATTTCGTGCCAGCAGCCGCGGTAAAACGGGAGGGGTAAACGTTATTCGGATTAATTGGGCGTAAAGCATATGTAGGTCGAGAATGTATTTTTGTATTTAAAATTTAAAACTAAATCTTAAATAAATATTAAAAGTTATTATCTAGAGTTTGGCAAAAGATTATGGAATTTTAAATGTAACGGTAAAATGTTTTGATATTTAAAAGAACTTCAATAGCGTAGGCAATAATCTAAACCATTACTGACATTAAAATATGAAAGTATGGGTAGCGAAAGGGATTAGATACCCCTGTAGTCCATACCGTAAACAATGAGTGCTTATTTTTAGAAATTTTTTAGAAATTAAGCTAACGCGTTAAGCACTCCGCCTGGGGACTACGATTGCAAAATTAAAACTCAAAGGAATTGACGGGAACCTACACAAGCAGTGGAGCATGTGGTTTAAATCGACAATACGCGCAAAATCTTACCAGCTTTTGAATAATTTTAAATTACAGGTGTTGCATGGCTGTCGTCAGTCCGTGCTGTAAGGCGTTTGGTTTATTCCAAAAAACGGACAAAACTCTTGTATGCTTTATAGTGTATAATATTAGAGATATTCTAAAGGAAGTCGGGAATGATGCCAAGTCCTCATGACCCTTATAAGCTGGGCTACTTTCATGTGCTACAGTAGTTTTTTCAAAAAGAAGCAAAAACGAAAGTTTTAGCAAATCTTTAAACAAAACTTTGTTCGGATTATTTTCTGAAACTCGAAAATATGAAGTTGGAATTGCTAGTAATCGTAAATCAGAACGTTACGGTGAATAAGTTCTTAGGTTTTGTACACACCGCCCGTCACGCTATGGAAATTTGTTTCATCCGAAGGTTGTTCTATAATAGCTTAAGATGATAAAAAAACTGGAGTGAAGTCGTAACAAGGTAGCCGTAGGGGAACCTGTGGCTGGAAAATAATTATTTTATTATCTACTACCCTACTTTAAAATTAAATATCGTAAACTTATGATTAATCAATTAAATTATATAAATATATCAATAATATTATTTTTAGTAAGTGTATTAGGAATGTTTTTAAACCAAAAAAATATTTTAATAATGCTAATGTCTTTAGAAATGATGTTTTTATCAGTTAGTTTCAATTTAATATCTTGTTCTATACATTTAGATGATATAGTAGGTCAGGTATTTTCGTTAGTTATTTTAACTGTAGCTGCCGCAGAATCATCTATAGGCCTCGCAATTTTAGTTATATATTATAGAATTCGCAATACAATTAGCGTAGAATTAATGAATTTAATGAAAGGGTAATTCTTGGTTAAGTAATTTTAAAGTCTTATGAGCAAACATTTAACGGTAATCTTGATAAAAAATAGTTAGGGACGTCTCGCTACGAAAACTTATAAGTAGGCATAGGCCTGTAATATATAAATTTCCCATGAGTAAACTCTATAAATAAAATTTTGAATAACGTGAATTGAATCATCTTAAGTAACGTTAATAAAAATCAAACGAGAAACCGTTAGTAATGGTGAATGAAAGCGGTTATAGCTAAATAAAGTTTTCAGCTTGTAAAGTTTATATGATAAACCACTCGAAAAGGTATAAGTCCTGTATCTAGCTGAATTTCAAATATTCATAAGTAATACGAAAATTTACTTTGTAGGAATAAAGGAGAACCACCTTCTAAGCTTCTTAAAACTTTTTTAATCGATAGTAAACGAGTACTGTGAAGAAAAGATGAAAAATCCCGTAAGGAAAGATAAATTAAGTGTTTCAAAGTTTTCGAAGTTTAGATTTAATAACGAAGTGCCTTTTGCATAATGAATCAGCAAGTTAATAAGTAAAGCAAGTTTAAATATTAATATTAAGACTAGCAAAATAGTTTTATTTATTAGACCTGAAACCAAGTGATCTAACCATAGACAAGAAGAAAATGCATTAAAATGCTTTAGAAGACTGAACCCATATATGTGGCAAAATATAGGGATGATTTGTGGTTAGGAGCGAAAGACTAATCAAACTTGGAAATAGCCGGTTTTTCACGAAACGTATTTTAGTACGGTGTTAATTAACAATATAAATTATAGGTAAAGTTCAAGCTAGACCAAGGGATTTAAAAGTTTACTGAATCTAGTTTATCTTAATAATTATAATTTAACAATATTAATAAATAGTCTCTAAGCGACAAGGTTTAGAGACGAGAGGAAAACAATCCAGACCGTATATTAAGATCTTAAAAATATGAGTTAAGTGCAGAAGTTTTTAAAAGAATCAAATATAACTGAAAAATAAGCTTAGAAGCAGTTTTTTATTAGAGAAAGCGTTTTAGCTCATTATTTTTTCTTTTATGAATTAAAATAAAGAAGACTTAAACTATATATCGAAGTAACGGATTAAAATAATTAATGGTAGTGAAACGCTCTGTAGACTTATTATTAGTTTTAAAACTAATAATTTAATTTCAGAAATGCTAATGCTGATATGAGTAGCGAAAACTGTGTTAATAAATCATAGTCACTTAATGTTCAAGGTTTTCAACGTAATTTTAAGTTCGTTGAGTTAATCGGTCCTTAAGAAAAGAGTTAGTGAAAACTGTATTTGATAGGATATATAAATAATTGGTTATATGTAATATATGTAATTATGAAAAAAAACAAAAAAATTTAAAAAGATTTAATGTGGTTTATAATATTATATTTTTGTTTTTCGAGAAAAAATTATAACTAAAAAACCGTACTTAAACCGACACTGGTAAACTTATTGAAAAAATTAAAGTGGATGAAAAAATTATATTTAAGGAACTTGGCAAATTAACTCTGTAAGTTCGCGATAAAGAGAACCTTCATATGAAAAAGGTAGAATAAAAAAAAGCAACGACTGTTTACCAAAAACATAAGACTTTGCAAATTGAAAAAAAAAGTATAAAGTCTGACGTCTGCCCGGTGCTCAAAAGCTATAAATTTTAGTGAAAGCGAAAAGTTTTAAACTTGGGTAAACGGCGGTTCTAACTATAAGAATCCTTAGGTAGCGAAATTCCTTGGCGGGTAAATTCCGTCCTGCATGAATGACGTCACGATTGCTTTACTGTCTTAAATATAAATTCAGCGAAATTACATAACCTGTGAAAATGCAGGTTACTTGCAGTAAGACGGAAAGACCCTAGATCCTTTACTTAATTTTTGTATTGTAGAAAATTATTTTCCTGTGTAGAATAAGTGGGAGTACTACAACTTTTGAAATACCACTCTATAAAATAATATTTTACTTAATTTATAAACATTTTAAAGACAGTACAAGAAAGAAAGTTTACTTGGGATGAGTGTCTCCTAAAAGGTAACGGAGATGTACGAAGGTAAATTATGGTAATATAATAGTAAAAATTTGCTTAACAATACAGATTGATAAATCGAATTGAGACTTACGTCAGTTATAGTGACCCGATATTTAAGTGTGGAATTTAATATCGCTCAACAGATAAAAGGAACTCTAGGGATAACAGATTCATCGTGATTGAGAGTTCATATCAATGTCACGGTTTGATACCTCGATGTCGACTCATCTTATCCTGGAATTGAAGTAGATTCCAAGGGTCTAGTTGTTCGCTAGTTAAAAAGGTACGTGAGTTGGGTTCAGAACGTCGTGAGACAGTTCGGTCGTGTGACTCGTTGTTTATTTTTAAAGAGAAATGTACTTTTTAAAAATAACTAACTTTGAAATATAAAGTTAAATTAATATTACAGATAAGAAATCAGTTAACTAAATTTAAATGATGGACTTATACACTACTCCAAGTGTTGATTAATGTACTGGCTTTACAATCAGTAATCCCTTTGTTTAAGCAAAAAAGCAGTTTTTAGTAAAACAAAAGCAGGGCATAAACTTATTTATATTTTACTTATAAGCTATATAAATAAAAAATACATAAACTAGTAAATTCTAATTTAAGAAAAAGTAATAGAAAAGCTCAAAAATGTCAAAATGGGGGATAATTATAAGTTTTAGAGTCCCATTTTCACGGAATAACGTGGTTTTCTTAAACTAAAAGTAAATTTAAAGGGGCCGCTTTAAACTGGAGAGCTGGTTTTAAGAAGAGTAATAATACTTACTATTTATGTATATGTAATATTGAAACGAAGTAACTATTAAAACTAATCTTTAAAAAATAATTTAAAAAGAGCATTTACTGTGATGTCAATGAGTTTTAATATAAGGATTTTACAAGAAGCTAAAGTTATAAGGAAAGCTTATAAATATGCTGACGTGTAGACAAAATTATCAACGTAAATAATTTTGAGGAGCCGTATGAAGGGTGACTTTCAAGTACGGTTCTGAAGTGGAAGAGAGTTTTGTAAAAAACGCTTTGACCATAACCCTATCTACTGCAAGTATTGAAAAATAAAGAATATATTTCCAGTACGAGAGGATCGAAATATATTAACCTATAGTCAACTGGTTGTAGAACCTTTTACATTGCCAGGTAGCCACGTTAATATTGTATACGTACTGAAAGAATTAAAAGTACTAAAACTATTCTAAAAATTTTTCGAGAATAATCTAAAAGATTATTAGATTGATCGGTTTGAAAATTATATTTAGTAATAAATAATATTTACAAATACGAAATTATTCATTAAAGACCTTTAAAATCTAACTTAACCAAAATAAAAAATGGCACAAAAAATAAATCCTTTAAGTTTTAGAATTGGTACTATCCAACTTTGAAACTCTTATATACAAATTTATGGTAAATTAAAACAACCATTTCTTTTAATTTTACATAAATACTTAAAAAGTTACACATATTTAAGTAGAGCTTCTAATTATATAGGTTTTTTAATAGATTACCAAGAATGGAAGATAAGTAAATCTATCATAAAAGTAAACTTATATTATCAATGTTTTCCTCAAATTTTGATCAAAAGAAACTTTCAACAGTTTTTTTTATTGCATAAAACTTTATTTCTTACTAAAGTTTCTGTGCGTTTTTATTTGAGATCATCTTGATCTTTATCGAATAAATTGATTGAATCATATTTTCAATACCTTTTAGATGCTAATATATCTCCCAATAAAATTATGTTAATCTTACGTAAGTTTTTAGTGGTTTGTCTAAACTCAAAAAAAATTGCTTTTTTTAAATACGGTATCGTAAATTTAAAATTATCGGGTTTTAAATTGCGTATTTCGGGTCGGTTTGAAGATTCCAAAAGTCAAATGGCAAAGAGCGTTGAAGAAACTTCAGGCCATTTACCTTTAACTTCCGTTAAAAATTATGTTATTTATTCTAATAACCATATTTATACGAAATCTGGGGTGTGTGGATTAAAGATTTGGCTTTTTTATACAATAAGATAATCAAAAATTATTTTTCTAAATTATGAAAACGCATAACAAATATAATTTAAAATTTAGACATTCTAACCATTTATTAAAATTCGGAAGGCTAGGTATAAAAAGTAATACTTTTAGCATATCAAAAGAAAATCAAATAGCTTTTTTAGAACGTTATTTATTACAAAGTACTGCAAAAATTAAAGCAAAAAAGAACGCTGTTAAAATCTGAAATAGAGTTTATTTTAATTTGGTACTCACTAAATTAAGTTCAGAGTCACGCATGGGGAAGGGTAAAGGTTCAATTCATGGAAAGGCTTTATTCCTAAAACCTGGAGATTTACTTTTTGAATTTGACGGTATTACAATACAACAAGCAAATCTTTTATGCTCATTAATCAATAAAAAATCAAGTTTAACTTTTAGTTTAGTCACGAAATAAAGTATAATAGAGAGAGAAACTTAAAGGTTAAGTGTTAGTCTGTCGCACTAAAAATTGCGGGTTCAAGTCCCGTCTCTCTCGGTTAAGAAAATTAGATTAATAAAGTGAAAAGATAAAATAGTAAAATGCAATTTTTCTTTACGCAATGAATCTCTCGTTGAATTTTTTCAACAAACCATAAAGATATAGGTACGCTATATTTAATTTTTGGTGCTTTTTCGGGAATTTTAGGAGGGTGTATGTCAATGCTAATTCGTATGGAATTAGCCCAACCCGGAAATCATTTACTTTTAGGAAATCATCAGATATATAATGTATTAATAACAGCACATGCTTTCCTGATGATTTTTTTTATGGTTATGCCTGTAATGATAGGAGGGTTTGGTAATTGGTTAGTCCCTATAATGATAGGAAGTCCTGATATGGCATTCCCAAGATTAAACAATATCTCTTTTTGATTATTACCTCCGTCGCTTTGTTTATTACTTTTATCCGCTTTAGTTGAAGTAGGGGTTGGTACAGGCTGGACAGTATACCCTCCCTTAAGTTCGATTCAAAGCCATTCTGGAGGTGCTGTAGATTTAGCTATATTTAGCCTTCATTTGTCGGGAGCATCTTCTATTTTAGGAGCAGTTAACTTCATTTCAACAATTATAAATATGCGTAGTCCAGGTCAAAGTATGTATCGAATACCGTTATTTGTTTGATCTATCTTCGTAACAGCCTTTTTACTTTTACTAGCTGTTCCTGTTTTAGCGGGAGCTATAACAATGCTTTTAACTGATCGCAATTTTAATACTTCCTTTTTCGATCCTTCGGGTGGTGGGGACCCTATATTGTATCAGCACTTATTTTGGTTCTTTGGACATCCTGAAGTTTATATATTAATATTACCAGGATTTGGTATGGTTAGTCATATAGTATCAACTTTTTCAAGAAAATCTGTTTTTGGGTATATAGGCATGGTTTATGCTATGGTCTCGATAGGAGTTTTAGGGTTTATTGTTTGGGCACACCATATGTATACTGTAGGACTAGATGTTGATACTAGAGCTTATTTTACTGCTGCTACGATGATCATAGCAGTACCAACTGGTATTAAAATATTTAGTTGGATAGCTACTATGTGAGAAGGTTCTATACATTTAAAAACACCTATGTTATTTGCTATAGGGTTTATCTTTTTATTTACGATAGGTGGTTTAACAGGTATCATTTTAGCTAATTCGGGTTTAGATATAAGTTTACATGATACTTATTATGTTGTAGCTCATTTTCATTATGTACTTTCAATGGGAGCTGTATTCGCTATATTTGCAGGTTTTTATTACTGATTTGGTAAAATAAGTGGTTTGCAATATCCCGAATTATTAGGGAAAATACATTTTTGATCAACTTTTATAGGAGTTAATTTAACTTTCATGCCAATGCATTTTTTAGGTTTAGCAGGAATGCCTCGAAGAATACCGGATTATCCAGATGCTTATGCTGGATGGAATTTAATAGCTTCATATGGATCTTATGTAGCATTATTTTCAACACTATTTTTTTTTTATATAGTATTTGTTTCAATGACTTCCTCAAATCCTTGTATAAATTCTCCTTGAGATTTCGGAAAATACAAAACACAGGGGTATTCAACTTTAGAATGAGTCATAACTTCTCCCCCCGCGTATCATACTTTTGATGAAATGCCGTTGATTTGCGAAACTATAAATAATGAGAAACATGATTAATTTAGTAAAAGTTTTCTCCATAAGTTTTTTATGAAACTTTATGAATATCGTGCAAGCAGATTCTGCTTCTAATTGACAAGTAGGGTTTCAAGACCCTGCTACTCCTATTATGGAAGGTATTATAAATTTACACCATGATTTAATGTTTTTTATTTGTATCATTTCAATATTTGTATCTTGAATGTTAGGACGTACTTTATGACATTTTGAGCAAAGCCAGAACTCAATTCCTTCAAGTTTGGTTCATGGAACTTTAATTGAAATGATTTGAACGATTAGTCCTGCGATTATTTTGTTAATAATAGCTGTACCCTCTTTCTCTCTTTTATATGCTATGGATGAAATAATATCACCAGCTATTACAATCAAAACTTTAGGACATCAGTGATATTGGAGTTATGAATATTCAGATTATTTAAATGAAGAGTCTGAAGCGATTAATTTTAATAGTTATATGATTCCAGAAGAAGATTTGACAGAAGGTCAATTAAGATTATTAGAGGTAGACAACCGTATGGTAATTCCAGTAAATACCCATATCCGTATAATTGTTACTGCTGCTGACGTCTTACATAGTTGAGCAATACCTTCTTTAGGGGTAAAATGTGATGCTATCCCTGGTAGATTAAATCAGACTTCTTTATTTATAAAACGGGAAGGTCTTTATTATGGGCAATGCAGTGAAATTTGTGGTATAAATCATGGATTTATGCCCATCGTTGTAGAAGCAGTGCCTTTACCTAGTTATATATCATGAGTATCTAATAAATTAAATCAGTAATTTTAATGAAAATTTCTTTATTTCAATTTTTATTACTATGCGTTATGTTTATGGTTCTTTTTAATAAAGAATCGTATCAAATTAAAAAAATTTGGAAATTTTTTGAGAAATTTTTTAATGGAAAAAAATAACTAATGAATTCTTTACACCAAATTTCAAAATATACACAAAGACACCCTTTTCATTTAGTAGACCCTAGCCCATGGCCTTTCTTGTCTTCTTTGTGTGCTTTCTCATGTGCTATAAGCGGGGTTATGTATATGCACGCTTACATACAAGGTAGCGCACTTTTATTATTAAGCTTTTTATTTCTTATAATTTCAATGTTTGTTTGATGGCGGGATGTAATTAGGGAGTCAACTTTAGAAGGAAACCACACTGGAATTGTTCAACAAGGTTTAAGATATGGTGTTCTATTATTTATAATTTCCGAAATTCTTTTTTTTTTCGCTTTTTTTTGGGCATTTTTCCACAGTAGTCTAGCTCCTGCAATAGAAATTGGGTCTATATGACCTCCCAAAGGCATATGTGTTTTAAACCCTTGGGAAATTCCTTTTTTAAATACTTTAATTTTATTACTCTCAGGTTGTACGGTAACTTGGTGTCATCATGCTATAATTTCAAATTTACGGGTTCAAGCAGTTATTAGTTTATTAATAACAATAATATTAGCTATTATATTTACTTTATTTCAAGGTTATGAATATAATATGGCCGATTTTAGGTTATCGGATGGTATTTACGGATCTACTTTTTATATGGCTACAGGATTTCATGGGTTCCATGTTTTAATTGGAACGATATCTTTAAGTATCTGTTTAATCCGCTTAATAAAATATGAATTAACTAGGCAACACCATTTCGGGTTTGAATCCTCCGCGTGGTATTGGCATTTTGTTGATGTTGTTTGGTTATTTTTATTTGTTTCAGTTTATTGGTGAGGAGGCTCTTAATTAAAAAAATACATACAATGTTAAATATTAGTTTCATAAGCTTACTTTCATTTGTTTTAGTATATTTAAATATTATAATACTAAACGAAGAAATTTTAATACTTTTTTGTTTTATAACTTTTTGTTGAATAATTGTTACTAAGCTGGGAAGTGAAGTAACCAAAAATCTAAAGAATCAGTCGTTAGTCATTGAAAATTCTTTAAAAATGTCTTTGAATAATTTGTTAAAAGCATTAATCAGAAAAAATAAATTATCTAATAATTATAAGATGGTGGCTTTCAACTTTAAAACTTTAAACAATCATTATATTCAATTAGGAACTATTATATCTAGCAAGTTACCGGCCTATAAAACACAAGAATCACAAAAAACTTATTATAAAAAAATTTTATTTACTCATAATTTAGAAAAGCAAACAGTAAAATTATTAACTTTAATTTTAAGTGATAAGCTAGCAAAAGTTTCTCTAAGCCAAAACTTTTGTGCTTATGAATTAAAGGAAACCCGGTTTAAATGTTTTGCTAAAATAATTTTACGTGAATACATAGAAACCATATAGTGTAGGTGCGGATATAGAAGAATTGGTAAATTCGATAGTCTTCCAAACTATAGTTTGTGGGTTCAAATCCCGTTATCCGCTAGCTTATGGTGTATAGCCAAACTAGGTAAGGCATTGGCTTTTGATGCTATCATTTAAAGGTTCGAATCCTTTTACACCAGCTAAATTTTACTCGCTTGGTGAAATTAGGCAAACACGATGGATTTAAAATCCGTTCTTTATTAAGAGTTACTGGTTCGAGTCCGGTAGCGAGTATTTCTTATTTCCAAAAATTCATATATATACATATATTTAGAAATGCGTTTTTTAAAACGTCCTTTGATATCTATTGCAAATAATCATTTAATTGATTATCCTACACCTATAAACATTCATTATGCGTGAAATTTTGGTTTTCTTTCTTCAATGTGTCTTATAATTCAAATCTTAACAGGTATATTTTTGGCTATGCATTATACACCTCATGTAGATTTAGCTTTTGCAAGTGTGGAACATATAATGCGTGACGTAAACTATGGTTGATTATTGCGTTATATTCACGCTAATGGGGCATCTATGTTTTTTATTGTAGTTTATATACATATATTTAGAGGTCTTTATTTCGGTTCCTATGCAAAACCGAGACATATGGTTTGGGTTATAGGGGTTATTATATTGCTATTAATGATAATAACGGCTTTTATAGGTTATGTGCTGCCCTGAGGTCAGATGAGTCTATGAGGAGCTACAGTAATTACAAATTTAGTTTCTGCAATTCCTTTAATAGGTGATTCAATTGTTGTGTGGTTATGGGGAGGGTTTTCTGTAGATAATGCTACTCTAAATAGGTTTTTTAGTTTACATTATTTATTACCATTCGTAATAGCGGCCATATCGTTAATACATATAACCACTTTACATCAAGATGGTTCTGGTAACCCATTAGGTATTGATTCAAAAGTGGATAAGATAAATTTCTACCCTTATTTTATAATAAAGGACTTTTTAGGGTTCGTAATCTTTACGATATTTTTCTCTTTATTTGTTTATTTTCACCCAAATGCTTTAGGACACCCTGACAATTATATAGAAGCTAACCCTATGGTTACTCCTGCTCATATAGTACCAGAATGATATTTTCTCCCTTTTTATGCTATCCTTAGAAGTATTCCTCATAAACTTGGAGGTGTTGTAATAATGATATCTGCAATAGCTATTCTAGCATTATTACCTTGAATTCATAGTACAGAAATAAGAAGTTCTCGTTTTAGGCCTATATATAAATTTTTATACTGAACCTTACTAGCATGTAGCCTTATTTTAGGTTGGATTGGTGGTATGCCTGTAGAAGAACCTTACGTATTAATAGGTCAAATAGCTAGTATATATTATTTTTTTTACTTCTTAGTTATAATTCCATTTTTAGGATCTATAGAGAATTTTTTATTAAATTTTGAAAAGTAATAAAAAATTTAACGTATGTTTAAATTTAAACATACGTTAAATTTTTATGGATAGAGAGATTTGAACTCTCACGATATTTATATACACTAGAATCTAAACCTAACACGTCTACCAATTCCGTCATATCCATGTTATTTTCGTAGTTCTAAAAATTTAATAACATTACTAGAATCTCTAGATAATTGAATTTGGATTGATTGTCCTTTCGCATTCATTCGTTGATGCATAGTTAGAACTATGGCTCCTACCATCGCTATTAATAAAATAAAACCACATAAAATAAATATTAAGCTATACTCTGTATAGAGCACATTACCTATAGCTTTTATGGTGGGTATTAAATTAATTTTAGAAGTTCAATGAATTAATGAGATTTCTTTTTCTTGGTACTTTAGTACATCAAAATTCTGTACAGCTAAAAAAAATTCATTTGCTAATATAAATAAAATTAATATCCCTATAGGAAATATTGAAAATTTATTAACTTTTACAATACTTTGCTTAATATTTAACATCATTACAACGAAAAGAAATAAAACGGCTATGGCCCCTACGTAAACAATTATAAGCATTAAAGCAATAAAATCTGCTCCTAGAAGTAGTAAAAGTGCTGATACATTGCAGAAAACTAGAATTAGAAAAAGAACTGCATGAACTGCATTAGACAAAACTATAACCATTAAAGAGGAAAATAAAGATAATATTGAAAAGAAATAGAATAAATAAATATTTAGACTCATATATAAATTTTTTTAGCGAAAAAAGGGATTTGAACCCTCAACCATAATCTTGGCAAGATTATACTCTACCTTATTGAGTTATTTTCGCTGAAAAAAGTTTAGGCGGAGAGAGCTCGTTCAGGTTTGAGCAACAGATTGTGAATCTGAAGGTTGTGGGTTCAAATCCCATTCTTCGCCTATAAGCTTTTAAAAATTTGGTTTTTAATAAAAGATATCGCTTTCCCAGGGTTTAAAGATTTAGGGCAAGTTTTACTGCAGTTCATAATAGTATGACATCTAAAGAGCCTCATTTTGTGATTTAAAAACTTTAGCCTTTCATTTGTAGAAGAATCTCTAGAATCTATAATTCATCTATAAGCCTGTAACAAAACAGCAGGTCCTAAATATTTATCTTGATTCCACCAATAACTAGGGCAACTAGAAGAGCAGCAAGCACATAAAATACATTCATATAATCCATCTAATTGTAAACGGTCTTTTTTAGACTGTAGGAATTCCGTAGAATTTTTTAATTTACTATTTATGAGTCAGGGTTTTATTGATTTATATTGATTATAAAAATTAGATAAATCAGGGACTAAATCTTTTATAATATACATATGAGGTAGTGGGTATATTGTTGACATTTGAGTACTTTTATTTAAAGGCTTTAAACAAGCCAAACTGTTTACGCCATTAATATTCATGGAACAACTACCACATATACCTTCCCTACAAGATCTTCTAAAAGTTAAAGAGGAATCTTGATAATCCTTAATTTGAATTAAAGCATCCAAAACCATAGGCCCGCATTTACCTCTTAAAATAGGGTATATTGAAAATCAAGGATTTTTATTTAGCAGAGGGTTTCATCTATAAATTCTTAAAAGTTTTTTGTAAAAGCTTTGGTTAGATAAGCTTATTTTAGAAGTTTGTTTTATTAAAAACATTTATATATTTACTATTAAGACTAAAAAAACTAGTAGTATTATTATATTAAATGGCCAGGTAAATTTATTATAATTAGGTAAAAATTTTAGATGATAGATTATATACCTAAAGCCATTTAATGCGTGGTAAGCGAAAGAAAGTAAAATTAATTTATAAAAAAATAACTGAATTCAACTCATTATAGATAAAGTACAAAAGAATATAGGACTGACCAAGGTCATCTTAATTAAAAATACAAAAAAGAATATTATTATAGTTAATAATATACCAGATATACGATGCCAAATGGAACCTAATGATGAAATTTGAGGCTCGTATATAAATACATGAGGAGATATAGGCCTATTTGAAAAATATAAACTTGTTTTCATAACAGTTAATTGAAGTTAGTACTGTCTAGAATAGGATTCGAACCCACGACCGCAGGATCTTCAATCCCATGCTCTCAACCAACTGAGCTATCCAGACCATAATATTTTATTTTAGATGAAATAGGATTTGAACCCATGATAAATTAGATTTATGCCAATTTTCAAAATTGGTGCTTTCAACCACTCAGCCATTCATCCGTAATAAATTTAGGGTAGTAGGACTCGAACCTACAATTTTTTGCACCCAAAGCAAACACGATAGCCTTATTACGTTATACCCTAAAAAGTAATATTCTTATGTAAATAATATTAAAAAAGCCATCATTAATGCAAATAAAGCTACAGCTTCTGTTAAAGCAAATCCTAAAATAGTATAACCAAAAAGTTGTTGTTTTAAAGAAGGATTGCGAGCATACGCCATTACTAATGAACCAAAAACAATACCTACACCAGCTCCTACACCAGTTAAACCTATAGTAGCTAAACCTGCACCTATCATTTTAGCACTTTGAAGAGTTACGTTCATAATATACTTTAATTAATTTTTATAAGCCTCTCGATTTTGAAGCTAGAATTAGATTTGAACTAATATATATAAGATTTGCAATCTTATGCATTACCTTTATGCTATCTAGCCTAATAACGGAAATAGGATTTGAACCTATAACTTTTGGATTATGATTCCAACGTTCTAACCATTTGAACTATACCGTTTCTAAAGACGCTTAATTTTTTTACTTTTGCACCCATTATGCGGGAAAAAAGTTTGTTCGTTAATTAATATAATGTTTGAAAAAAATTGCTTTAAACTTTTTAAAGTAAATTTTTTATTTTTACTAAAGCCTTTTACTTTAATAAAAATATATTTATACCCTAAACTTAAAATATAAGATCTTATAATTTTTAATGTATAAGGTATAAGAATTGTACTTATTTTTTTAGATCCCTTTAATCTTTTAGTCCCCGAAGAGGTTCAAAAAATAACTTTGCCTTCTAAATTTGTAAGGCTATATATAATATTATTCGAAGTAAAGATTATATATAATATTATGAGTTTTTTTTTATACATTTGCTGTTTACTCTTAACTTACCAAGATTCCCATAACTAGTAGTCTGAGCGGAGATAAAATTACATTCGAGTTCCATAAGGGTGTCGCGTAGTTACAATTTTACTCCTGAAGTTAAAAAGTTAATTTTTTATTCTCACTCTAAAGCTCCTTTATATCATTCATAAATAAACCCTATAGTTAATATTATTAGAAAGAATATCATACTTCAAAAACCAAATAAAGAAATATTACCTAAAACTAAAGATCACGGAAAAAGGAAACTTACCTCTAAATCAAATATGAGAAAAAGAATTGCTACTAGATAAAACCTTATATCGAATGTTGCTCTAGCATCGTCAAACGGATTGAAACCACATTCATAAGCACTAACTTTTTCTTGATCAGCTTTTTGAGGTATTACCAAATAAGATAATATAAATATCGCAAAAGAAATTATTAATGCAATACCTAAGAAAAATAATATTATTGAATATTCATTAAAAATTAAATTCATTTTTTTTAAGGTAATCAATTAAAACTTAATAAAACGCTTGCCACTAAAAAAACTCAACCTAAAGATAAAGGCAATAATATTTTTCAACCTAAACGCATTAATTGGTCATAACGATACCTAGGAAATGAAGATCTTACTCAAATAAATCCAAATAATAAAAAAGTTGTTTTTAAACCAAACCATATACTATCAGGTATTCAATAAAATAAAACTATATTACATGGGGGTAACCACCCTCCTCAAAAAAAGATAGTAGCTAAACTGCACATTAAAATCATATTAGCATACTCTCCTAAAAAAAATAGAGCAAACCCCATAGCGGAATATTCTACATTATAACCGGCGACTAATTCAGCTTCAGCTTCTGGTAAATCAAAAGGGGCCCTGTTGGTTTCTGCAAGTATAGAAATGTAAAACATTATAAACACCGGAAATAAAGGAATAAGGAACCAAATATATTGTTGTGCTAATACTATTTCAGTCAAATTTAAAGAGCCTGCGCAAAGTAAAACATTTATTAAAATTAAACCTATAGAGACTTCATAAGATACCATTTGCGCTGCTGATCGTAAAGCCCCCAGGAATGCATACTTTGAGTTACTAGACCACCCTGATGTAATAATACCATAAACTCCTAAAGAAGATATAGCTAATATATAAAGAACTCCTATATTTATATCCGAATAAACTGACCCTTCCCCTAACGGGATTACGCACCATGATATTAAGGCTAATAAAAAGGTAAATATAGGTGCTAATATAAATATAATTAAATTTGCACTAGATGGAAGTATAGTTTCTTTAACGAAAAGCTTTAATCCATCGGCCAAAGGTTGAAGCAAGCCAAAAACACCTACTACATTAGGTCCTTTCCTGCGCTGCATTGCAGCCATTACTTTACGTTCTGCTAATGTCATATATGCAACCGCTATCAATAAAGGTATTATTACAAATACTATTTTAGTTAGATTATTAACTAAATACATAACTTTAATTTAATTTATAAAAGCCAAAGAGCATAATTTAGATATTAAAAATATAAGCTCAATGTCGTAAAAAAGGAAGGCTATAAATAAAATTATTAAACCTAAGATTACCGAATTAAATTTATCTATTGGATATAAATAAACTCAATTTTCAAGTTTATCGAAATATATAATTTTCACTACTCTAATGTAGTAAAAACATGAAATACAACTTAAAATAACCGTAATTATACATATTCCAAAAGCTTTCCCCTGTAAAAGGGGTAATAAAATAAATATTTTCGAGAAAAAGCCGCCTAAAGGAGGTATACCCGCCATTGAAAATAATATAACTAAAAAGGCTACTGAAACTGTAGGGTTAAATTTTGACATCCCAGATAAATCTTTTAAATAACGGATTTGGTAGTGATTATTACTTGATAAGAATCTCACTGATGCCAGTATAGAAAATATACCTATAATACTTACTATATAAATAATTAAGTAAAAGAATAAATTTGATAAGCTTTCTCCAAAACCTTGCGATAACGCTAATAATAAGAAGCCCACATTATTAATAGAGCTGAAAGCAAAAAAGCGCTTTAGCTTTACTTGAATAAAAGTATTTAAACTTCCTATTAAAACGGATAGAAATGCGCTTATTAAAATTAATTTATGAAAAAGTTCCGAAAAGTCATAAAAAGCAAACATTAAAACACGACATATTAGGCTTATTATAGCTAATTTTGGTATTATAGAAAAAAATGCTGTTATAGAAGTCGGGGAACCTTCATAAACGTCAGGAACCCACATATGAAAAGGAGCGGCCCCTAATTTGAATAAAAAAGCTACTATAATTAATATGAGACCTACAATAATTCCTTTGAATAAATTACCATCAATAAAATAAACATCCGTAAAGAGTTTTGAAAGATCACTCAAATTTGTTAGACCCGTTAAACCATATATTAAAGATATACCTAATAATAATATGGCTGAAGAAAATGCGCCTAAAACAAAATATTTTAGACCTGCTTCTGTTGAAAACTCAGAGGTACGTTTAAAGCTTGCTAATATATAAAACACAAGACTTTGAAGTTCTATACATAAATATATAATTAAAAAATCATAAGCTTGAGTAACTAAGAGTATAGCTGTTAAAGCTAACAATACTAAAACCCAATATTCAAACGAATTAAGTTTTTCGTTTATTATATAAGATGAATTAATTAAAACCCATACTATAAAACTTACTATTATAAGACTTTTAATTTCGTAAGTAAAAAAATCTGCTATTAAAAAACCATTTCATATTAAGCTATGGAAAGGTTCTTGTGAATAAGCTAAAATTAAACTAAAAATAGAACTTTGTACTGTTATGTAACTACAACTCTTTATTAGTAAAGGATTTCCTTTAGATGAACTATAAAAAACTCCGTAAGAAAGGAGTGTACAAGAAGTTAGAACCAGAAAAATTTCTGATAATAGCGGATATATATTATATATAAAATTATTCATATAGGTTATTTTAAAACTATAAAACTAATTCTAGTATAAGTTTAAATAATTCGATAGATAAAGCTCGTATTAAAAATACTAAGATTAGTTTTATTTTTTTTAAATGTAAATAGTCTTCTAATATTGTTGTTAAGCCAGAATTTATATGTAAAAACGCAAGGCCTAATATTAAGCATATTATTTCACTGTCAATAAAAATGCCCGTAAAAACAAGAGAAACTATTAAATGCATAAAAATTCATTTTAAAGTGATCATAAATTATTTTATTTTTAAGAAACCAATTCTAATAGATTAATGCTAGAGCAATGAATTTCGTTCAAAAAAGAAGAAGGACATAAACCCATTCAAAGAATTGAAAGCATTAAAGATATTAAAATAAAGAATTCTCTGCGAGAAATATCTTGATAAACTTTAATATAATTTAACTTTAAAGACCCTAAATTTATTCTATTAAATAATCATATAGAATAACAAGCACCTAGAATTACACCTAATGCCGCAAAGAGTGTTAGTATGGCACTACTTTGAAAAGAACCTATAAGAATTAAAATCTCTCCTATAAAGCTACTAGTGCCTGGAAAACTCATACTTGCAAAGGTAAAAAATAAGAAAAAAATTCCAAAAAGGGGCATTACTTGAATTAAACCAGTATAATATTTAATAATTCTGGTTTTATACCTATCATAAAGTATACCTATACAAAAAAATAGTGCACTAGAAACTAAACCATGACTTAACATTAATAAAATACTGCCTTCTAAACCCTGTAAATTAAAGGAAAATATACCTATAGTCACAAAACCCATATGAGATACTGACGAATATGCTATTATTTTTTTTAAATCTATTTGGCGTAATGTGGTTAAGGAAGCATAAATAATAGCAACTAAACTTAGAGTAAAAATAAAGGGTGTAAAGTATATCGAGGCTAAAGGAAACATCGGTAAAGAAAATCTTAAAAAACCGTAACCACCCATTTTCAGTAAAACTCCCGCTAAGATAACAGATCCTCCAGTAGGTGCTTCTGCGTGGGCTTCTGGTAACCATATATGAAAAGGAACCATTGGTATTTTTACAGCAAAGCTAGCAAAAAAAGCTAATCATAACATTACCTGTTTAGTTTCAGAAAACTGCGAATACCATAAGATTTGTATATCTGTAGAACCTACTTGAAAGTATATAACTAATAACCCTAAAAGCATTAGTAAAGAGCCTATTAACGTGTACAAAAAAAACTGATACGCAGCTCTAATTTTTCTTAAACGAGAGCCTCATATACCTACTATGAGAAACATTGGTATTAAGACACTTTCGAAATAAATATAAAACCATAAAATGTCTAATACCGAAAAAACCTGAATTAAAAAAAACTCTAATACTAGGAAACTTATTAAATACTCTTTTAGATACTCTTTAACAGAACTTCAACTTATCAATACACATATTATAACTAAGAAAGTTGTTAAAATCAAAAAAAAGAGAGAGATGCCGTCTAGGCCTACTGAATAATAAAAATTTAATGAGGGAAGCCATTTAAAATTTGAATAGTATTGAAAAAAAGAGGTTCCTGAATCAAAGCATAGTCACAAAAATAATGACGATAGAAATGTCATACATGAACTTATAAGAGCTATATTACAACATAAAATTTCATTTGACGTGGGTATAAATAATAGCATGAAAACACCTATTAGAGGTAATAATGAAGTTACTATAAGAGGATTTAAAAACTCCATGTTTATATTAAGATATTTTAATCTATGAGTCTAGATTGATTCGAACAATCAACATTACGCTTATCAAGTTACAATCGTCAATTTAAATGACTTTGCATAAAACTGTACACGATAATTTCTTATCATACAGCTTAATCTTTAAGAAAAGTTTCCTAAGCTTATATTGTAGGCTTATTTTCCTTAATTACAAAAAAACTTTAGCTTTATATAATCCTTTTAATGTTTTTATGTTTCAGTTTTTTATTTGTTAAAATTAGTAGAGTTTTGCTTTATACCTAGGCGTAAAATTAGGTCTGAACCAAATGCACGCTAAATGGTTTGCTATGTAAGATTTTAGAGTAAAGATACGTTCAGCAAATTTCTATACGTACTCGTAAATTTATTTTACGATTAAGCTTTAACTAAACCTTATAGCTATTAATCACAATATACATTTTAGACCTCCAAAATGACAAGACTTACACTCATATAAAAAACTAATTCGTTAAACGAACACAATTAATATAATAATATTTATATTATGTTAACATATCACACGCGTACGCTCTAACCTTTAAGCTATAGACTCTAAATAAATTAAATGAAAAAAAAATAAATAAAAAGAATATTTATTAAATGAAAATGCATATTTAAGTCCCATTGATTATCTACTAAATTAAGTATGAAAGCACATAAACTTAAAACTATAAAAAATATGTAATGAGTTATTTGACCACTTTGAATTCTAGAAATTAATTTAGACCATAAGATGATAAATTTACTAGAACCAACGGGTCCCGCTAATTCTATAAAACCTTTATCCAATGTCTTGTAGGAAATTTTATAACCAAAGTTTAATATGGGAGAAACTAAAACTCTATTATATAACACATCCCAAAACCACTTTTTACTGATTAAGAATACGTAAAATGTACTAAACTTTAAATTTTTGATTATAAAAAATTTATAAATTGCAGTTGTGTTTATCATATTAGAAAGGGTTATGCCTAAAATACTTAAAATAAAAGGAAGTCATTTAATTATTGGAGAAGCTCATTCAGCTTCTATAAAAAAATTGTGGTTTGGTAATACTAATATAGAGCCTTTTCAGAAGTCAGTTCCTGAACCTATGAATAAATCTTTAAATATATACCCAAAAAATAGACTTCCTATAGCTAATATAATTAAAGGTATAGCCATCAATAAAGAAGATTCATGAAGATCTTTTAATACAGTTCTGTAAGTATTTGAATTATTTAAAAATGTTAGATAAATTAAACGCGATGAATAAAAAGCTGTAAAAAATACAGAAATACTACCTAGCCAAGAGGCAAATGAAATATGCCAGTTTCCTAAATTATTATAGCTAGAACTTTGAGTAAGTTCTAGTATAAAGTCTTTAGAATAAAAACCTGTAAGATAAGGAATACCTAATAAAGCTAGTGAACCTATAAGCATTAAAGAGTAAGTTAAAGGTAAAAAACTAATTAACGATCCCATTCTTCGCATATCTTGCTCATTATTGAGACCATGAATCACTGACCCTGCGCTCAAGAATAATAAAGCTTTAAAAAATGCATGGTTTGTTAAATGAAATAAACTTACATCATAACACGAAAGACCACATGAAAACGCCATATAACCTAGCTGGCTACATGTAGAGTACGCTATAACTTTTTTTAAGTCATTTTGGAAGATTCCTGTCATTCCCGCAAAAAAAGCAGTTGAAGAACCTATTGTAACTAATAAAAATAAAATAATTGGAGTAAACTCTAGAACAGGTGAAAACCTTATAATTAAAAAAACCCCGGCAGTTACCATAGTAGCGGCATGTATTAAAGCCGAAACTGGTGTAGGGCCTTCCATAGCATCGGGAAGTCAAGTGTGTAATCCAAGCTGGGCAGATTTTCCAATAGCACCCATAAAGATAAAAAAGCCAAATAAACTTAACCCATGAATTTTAATGCCCATAAAATTAAAAAAATAATTTTCAAAAAGGGGAGCTGTTGAGAATATCACCGAATAATCTAATGATTGAAAAATACAAAAAGCTGTTAATATCCCTAAAGTTAATCCAAAGTCCCCTATACGATTAACTAAAAGAGCTTTTATAGCTGATTGGTTAGCTGCTAAACGGGTAAACCAGAAATTAATTAATAAATATGAAGCTAACCCCACACCTTCTCAACCAAGAAACATTTGTAATAAATTGTCCGCCGTAACAAGTATAAGCATAAAAAACGTAAATATTCCCAGATAAGACATAAATCTTGGACGGTGAGGATCATTGCTCATATATTGGATAGAATATAAATGTACTAAACTTGATATAAATGTTATTACAACTAACATTATGATAGTTATGCTATCAAATAGAAAGCTTCAATTAACTGACAAAGTACCCGAAACTAACCAATAATTTAAAGTTATATAGCAAGGCGCTCCTCCTAAACCCACCTCATAGAAGATACATAAAGAAAAAAAAACCGAAAAAATTACACACGTTGTTGCATAAATGCTAGAACCTTTAGCACCAAGTCAACGACCACCAAATCCAGTAATTAAAGATCCTACTAAAGGTAATACTAAAACTAGTAAAAACATAATTTTTTTGTGTACTTTAATTTCTTGGCACATTCCATTTGGGATAAAAAATAACGGATTTTAATAACGAGTAATCGTTATACAAAACATAATTTTTAGTTGCCGAAATTAGTTTAGAATCTACGCTGTTAGTTACAACGTCCCCTTTAGCGAAACTTTTTGATAAAAAGTTTTGCGTAAGTAAATTTTCTACTTTAAGCAAATTCTTTAAAACTAAAATTCTTAAAGATCAAGATTTTTTTTTGTGCTCTTCAACTAAATTTATTATTTCTGACAGGTTATGCTCTTCTATCTGCTTCCTACTTTTTAAAGATTTTATAAATAAAGGCAGAAAAAAATGCGTTAAAACTGCATAAATCAACGCAAAAAAGAAAAATAATCAAAAAATTTGGGTGAATACTATTAAACGATCTAGTTGCGGCATTTTTTTAGTGCATATTTAAGACATCATTCAGATATATACATGTCAATAAAGTAAAAACATAAGCTTGTAAGCCAGCTATAGCTAACTCAAGTCCTATTAAAGCTAATAAAAGCCCTAAAGGAATTAAATGAAAGATAGCCAAAATACCTCCCATCGATAACATTGTTCAGGCGAAACCCGCAATTATTTTTAATAGAGTATGGCCCGATGTCATATTTGCAAACAAACGTATTGATAGTGTAAAAACTTTTACAATATACGATAGAAATTCTATTGTTATTAATAAAGGAACTATAGCCAAAGGAACCCCTCTAGGTAAAAAAAGATTAAAAAATTTTGTACCGTGAGTTTGAATACCTATAATGTTAATACCTATAAATATAGCTAAAGCTAAACCGAAAGTAAATATTATATGGCTAGTGACAGTAAAACTGTAAGGTACCATACCTATAAAGTTACTGTATAATAAAATTAAGTGAAGACAAAAAATAAAAGGAAAATAAAATTCACCTTTGGATCCTAAGTTGTCTTTAATCATGGTAGAGGTTATCTTGTATATGGACTCCTTAACAAGTTGCCAACTATTAGGCACTAGTCTTAATTGATAAAAACTTAAACTTATCCAAAAAAATATAAGGAAAGTAGCTATAAATAAAAATAATCACGAATTAGTTAAAGAAAAATTAAAACCTAATATTGACAACGGTATTAACGTTACGATCTCAAATTGTTCAAGAGGACTTCCTATGATAAAGGCTTTTTGCATTCTAGTTATATTAAATTTAGATCAGGAGAAGAAGGATTCGAACCCTCAACCTATAGTTTTGAAAACTACGGCTCTACCGTTGAGCTATTCTCCTGAACGTACTTAATGGCTTAAATGGAAATAATTGGACTTGAACCAATACTATTATGTATGCAAAACATATGTTTTACCTCATTAAACTATATTCCCTAATTCATATCACAAAGTATATACTTGGGAGGAATTGGAATCAGTGAGAGAGACTCCCCTCTTATAGTAAACGTTTTTTTTATGTAAGGTTATTTTTTTTCAAAAGTAACTAAGGTTAGATTAAAAGGTAAGGGGGTAGGGGAGGTGGTTGAGTGGTCTATAACAACGGTTTGCTAAATCGTCACACAAATAATAATCTTTTATGTCATGGGTTCAAATCCCATCCTCCCTAAAACCAAAGCTTATACGAAGAGATTGCTGAGTGGTTAAAGGCAACAGACTGTAAATCTGTTGATATTATAATATATCTTCGTAGGTTCAAATCTTACTCTCTTCATAATTATTCTTTGGAGTGCTTTTAGTTTAAAGGATAAAACGTCAATCTTCTAAATTGAATATTGAAGGTTCAAATCCTTCAAAGCGCGCTAATCTATAAA